CGGTCGTTGTGGTCGGACTCTATTATGGATTTCTGACCACATTCTCCATAGGGCCCTCTTATCTCTTCCTTCTCCGAGCTCGGGTTATGGAAGAAGGAACCGAGAAGGAGGTATCAGCAACAACTGGTTTTATTACGGGACAGCTCATGATGTTCATATCGATCTATTATGCGCCTCTGCATCTAGCATTGGGTAGACCTCATACAATAACTGTCCTAGTTCTACCGTATCTTTTGTTTCATTTCTTCTGGAACAATCACAAAAACTTTTTTGATTATGGATCTACTACCATAAATTCAATGCGTAATCTCAGCATTCAATGTGTATTCCTGAATAATCTAATTTTTCAATTATTCAACCATTTCATTTTACCAAGTTCAACGTTAGCCAGATTAGTCAACATTTATATGTTTCGATGCAACAACAAGATGTTATTTGTAACAAGTAGTTTTGTTGGTTGGTTAATTGGTCACATTTTATTCATGAAATGGGTTGGATTGGTATTATTCTGGATACGGCAAAATCATTCTATTCGATCTAATAAGTACCTTGTGTCAGAATTGAGAAATTCTATGGCTCGAATCTTTAGTATTCTCTTATTTATCACCTGTGTCTACTATTTAGGCAGAATGCCGTCGCCTATTGTCACTAAGAAACTGAAAGAAACCTCAGAAACGGAAGAAAGGGGAGAAAGTGAGGAAGAAAGCGATGTAGAAACAACTTCCGAAACGAAGGAGACTAAACAGGAACAAGAGGGATCCACCGAAGAAGACCCTTCCCTTTGTTCGGAAGAAAAGGAGGATCCGGACAAAATAGATGAAACGGAAGAGATCCGAGTGAATGGAAAGGAAAAAACAAAGGATGAATTCCACTTTAAAGAGACATGCTATAAAGATAGCCCAGTTCACGAAGATTCTTATCTTGATACCTTGATAGGTAATTGGGAATTGGGAAGACTTAAAGAAGAGAAAAATGAAAAGACTTTTTTCTGGTTTGAAAAACCTTTTCTTACTTTTCTTTTCGATTATAAACGATGGAATCGCCCATGTCGGTATATAAAAAATAATCAATTTGAAAATGCTGTACGAAATGAAATGGCACAATATTTTTTTTATACATGTCCAAGTGATGGAAAACAAGTAATATCTTTTACATATCCACCTAGTTTATCGACTTTTTCGGAAATGATAGAACGAAAAATGTCTTTGTACACGACAGAAAAATTATCCCATGTGGATCAGTATCATTATTGGGTTTATACCAATGAGCAAAAAAAGTACAACTTGAACAATGAATTAATAAGTCGAACAAAAGCTCTAGAAAAAGAAAAGGGATTTATTGCTCTAGATATGCTCGAAAAAAGGACCAGATTATGCAATGATGAAAATGAACAAAAATACTTGCCCAAACCGTATGACCCCTTTTTGAGAGGACCATATCGTGGAACAATAAAAAAATTCTATTCACATACAATCATGAATGATTTAATCACTTCTACAGATACGGAAGATTCCATAGAAATCAATTGGATAAATAAGATTTATGGGCTACTTCCTAATAATTCTAATTATTCCAGTTCCAGAAAATTTGAACATCAAAAGAATCCGATTGATAGGGAATCATTACTGAATTATATTGGTAATTCCTTAACCGCAATCAAAGAATTTCCTTTTGAGCCTGCACCCATTTTGCATTTTCCAAAATATTCTTTATTGAGAGAGCAAACAAGAATTGGTTTAGAAAGTCAAGCAAAAGCTTTAAAATGGGTATTCGATGTAATTACAACTGATCCAAATGATCAAACAATAATTAGAAATAAATCTATTGGAATAGAAGAAATACGTAAAAGTGTTCCTCGATGGTCATACAAATTAACTGATGATTTGGAAGAACAGGAGGAAGAAAATGAGGAAGAATCTACGGAAGATCATGAAATTCGTTCAAGAAAAGCCAAACGCGTAGTAATTTATACTGATAACGATCAGAATACCAATCCTATTACAACTACAAATAATACTAATAATAGTGATCAAGCAGACGAGGTGGCTTTGATACGTTATTCGCAACAATCGGATTTTCGTCGGGATATAATCAAAGGATCCATGCGTGCTCAAAGACGTAAAACAGTTATTTGGGAAATGTTTCAAGCAAATGTGCATTCCCCGCTTTTTTTGGATCGAATAGACAAAACATTTTTTTTTTCTTCTTATATCTCTGAAATGATGAATCTAATTTTTAGGAATTCGGTGGGGAGAGAACCAGAATTGAAAATTTCGCATTTTGATTTTGAGGAGGAAGAGACAAGGGAAAAAGAGAAAAAAAACGAATATAAAAAAGAGGAAAATGAACGTATAGCAATATCAGAAACTTGGGATAACATTATATTTGCTCAAGCAATAAGAGGTTTGATGTTAGTAACCCAATCTTTTCTTAGAAAATACATTGTATTGCCTTCATTGATAATTGCTAAAAATATTGGCCGTATGTTATTATTCCAATTACCCGAATGGTATGAGGATTTGAAGGAATGGAATAGAGAAATGCATGTTAAATGCACCTATAATGGTGTTCAATTATCAGAAACTGAATTTCCCAAAGATTGGTTAACAGACGGTATTCAGATAAAGATTCTATTTCCTTTCTGTTTGAAACCTTGGCGAAGATCTAAAATACGATCTCATCCTAGAGATCAAATAAAAAAAAAAGGAAAAAAAGACAATTTTTGTTTTTTAACAGTTTGGGGAATGGAAGCGGAACTCCCTTTTGGGAGTCCCCGAAAACGACCTTCCTTTTTTGAACCCATTTATAAAGAACTCCAAAAAAAAGTTAGAAAAGTGAAAAAGAATTTCTTTCTACTTCTAAAAGTTTCAAAAGAAAAAACAAGATGGATCATTAAAATACTTCTAGTTCTAAAACGAATAATGAAGGAAATTCAAAAAGTAAACCCAATATTCTTATTTGAATTGAGCAAGGCGAAAGTATATGAAACGGCTGAAAATGGAAAAGATTCCGAAATAAATAATAAGATTATTCACAAATCAACCATCCAAATCCAATCCATGAATTGGACAAATTATTCACTCATAGAAAAAAAGATGAAAGATCTTTCTGATAGAACAATCACAATCAGGAATCAAATAGAACGAATCACAAAAGACAAGAAAAAAATAATTCTAACTTGTGATGATAAAAGATCGAAATCACAGAAACATATTTGGCAGATATTCCAAAGAATAAATATACGATTAATACGTAAATCACATTATTTTTTGAAATCTCTGATTGAAAAAATATACATAGATATCTTGCTATGTATGATTACCATTCACAGGATCAATTTTCAACTTTTCTTTGAATCAACAAAAAAAATAATCAAAAAATCCGTTTACAACGATCAAACAAATCAGGAAGGAATTGATGAAAGAGATCAAAATACAATGAACTTTTTTTCCACTATAAAAAATTCGTTTTCGAATACTAATATTAGTAATAGTACAAAAATGTATTATGACTTATCCTCCTTGTCCCAAGCATATGTATTTTACAAATTATCACAAACCCAATTACTTAACAAGTATCACTTGAAATCTCTACTTCAATATCAGGGGACTTATCCTTTTATTAAGGATAAAATCAAGGATTATTGTATGACACGAGGAATATTTGATTCCAATTCAAGACATAAGAAAATTCATAAGTCTGGAATGATTGAATGGAAAAACTGGTTAAAGGGGCATTATCAATACAATTTATCTCAAACCAAATGGTCGTGGTTAGTACCGCAAAAATGGCGAAATAGAATCAATCAACGTTATAGGATTCAAAATAAAGACTCAATTAAATCGGATTCATATAAAAAAGAAAAAGACCAATTAATTCATTACGTGAAACAAAATTACTATGCAGCGGATTCATTGACAAATCAAAAAGAAAAATGGAAAAAACACTACAGATATGATCTTTTGTCACATAAATATATGAACTATGGGGATAAGAAGGATTTATATATTTATGGGTCAAGATTACAAGTAAACGGAGTTCTCAAAATTCCATATAATTTCAATAAACCGAAATCCGAATCATTTTATGTATTGGTAAGTACAGCTATTAGTGATTATCTAGAAGAAGGATATATTATTGATACGCATAAAAATCTAGATAGAAAATATTTTGATTGTAGAATTCTCCATTTTTGTCTTAGAAAAAATATCTATATTGAGACCTGGACCAATACACATATCGGTACCAAAATTGATAAAAATACTAAGACTGAAAAAAAAATCAACAACAAATTGAAAAAAAAAGATATTTTTTCTCTTACGATTCATCAAAAAATCAACCCATCCAATCAAAAAAGTATTTTTTTGAATTGGATGGGAATGAATCAAGAAAGAGTTTATCGTACCATATCAAATCTAGAATCTTGGTTCTTCCCAGAATTTGTCTTACTTTTTGATGCATATAAGATTAAACCATGGATTATACCAATCAAATTACTTCTTTTTGACTTTTATTTTTATAAAAAAAAAAGTCAAAATAAAAACATCTATATAAATATAAAAAATAATCTTCAGATGATATCTGATCAAAAAAAATATCTTAAATTAGAAAATTTCAACCAACAAAAAAATGAACAACAGGACCAAGTAAATCTTGTATCAGATCTACGAAAAGAAAACAAAAAAAAAGATATTGAAGAGAATTACGCGAGATCAGACATTACCATTAAAAAAGGTAAAAAGAAAAAACAATCCAAGAAAAACAAGGAAGCAGAACTTGATTTCTTCCTGAAAAAATATTTCCTTTTTCAATTAAGATGGGATGACTCCTTGAACCAAAGAATGATCAATAATATCAAGGTATATTGTCTCTTACTTAGACTGATAAATCCAAAGGAAATTGCTATATCCTCGATTCAAAGAGGAGAGATGCATCTGGATGTAATGCTAATTCAGAAAGATCTAGCTCTTACAGAATTGATAAAAAAAGGAATATTAATTATCGAACCAATTCGTCTATCTCTAAAAAGGGATGGAAAATTGATTATATATCAAACTATAAGTATTTCATTGGTCGAGAACAATAAACACCAAACTAATGGAAAATGCATAAAAAAAAGATATATTGATAAGAGGAATTTGGATAAACCCATTGTACGATATGGGAATATGCTTGTGAATGGGGACACAAATTATTATGATTTCCTTGTTCCTGAAAATATTCTATCTCCTAGACGTCGTAGAGAATTGAGAATGTTAATTTGTTTCAATTCCCATAATTGGAATGTTACGGATAGAAATAGAAATCCATTATTTTGCAATGAAAACAACATAAGAAACTCTGGAAAATTTTTGGATGAGGACAAGCATCTTAATACAGATACAAATAAATTCATTAAATGTAAATTAGTTCTTTGGCCCAATTACCGATTAGAAGATTTAGCTTGTATGAATCGCTATTGGTTTGATACCAATAATGGCAGTCGTTTCAGTATGTCAAGGATACATATGTATCCACGATTTAGAATTATTTAATTTAATAGTATATTTCCTATATCATATATATCTATATTCCGTGACATTTTCGGCCGAAAGATGTACGCATATGCTATGTTATATTTTGGTAAATGATACAGATTGAATGGTGTATCCATTCAATTGGATATAGGAATAAATAAATTAGCGGAATCCTTTTAGATAGAAAGAAATTTTTTTCTTTCGTTAATGCGGAAACATATTATCCCTTTCTATCCAAATCAAATTGAAAATTTGATTTGGATAAAATAAAGAAGTAGTATATGAATAAATCAAAATTTTTGTGTGTACTAGATTAAAATAACTGGCATAATTCTTTTTTTTATTTTTCCTGATCGGAAAAATCCATGAAAAAGAAAGAAAAAGGATAGAAAAATTTTTTATGGTCAAAAATTCATTTATTTCCATTATTCCACAAGAAGAAAAAAAAGAAAACAAAGGTTCTGTTGAATTTCAAGTATTCAGTTTCACCAATAAGATACGGAGACTTACTTCACATTTGGAATTGCACAAAAAAGATTTTTTATCGCAAAGGGGTCTACGAAAAATTCTAGGAAAACGTCAACGGTTGCTGGCTTATTTGTCAAAGAAAAATAGAGTACATTATAAGAAATTAATTGGTCAGTTGGATATTCGGGAGCCAAAAACTCGTTAATTTAATCGTTTGAATTTTTTTTTAGTAGTATTCGATTTTTCGTTTTGATGAGCCTCGTTTTGAGGAATTCATGGAATAATGAATTAAGGAAGAAAAGATATGACAGTACCGGTTACAAGAAAAGATCTCATGATAGTCAATATGGGGCCTCACCACCCATCAATGCATGGTGTTCTTCGACTAATCGTTACTCTCGATAGTGAAGATGTTATTGACTGTGAGCCCATATTGGGCTATTTACACAGAGGAATGGAAAAAATAGCGGAAAATCGAACAATTATACAATATCTACCTTATGTAACACGATGGGATTATTTAGCTACTATGTTCACAGAGGCAATAACCGTAAATGCACCAGAACAATTGGAAAATGTTCAAGTACCTCAAAGAGCTAGCTATATCAGAGTAATTATGCTGGAATTGAGCCGTATAGCTTCTCATTTGTTATGGCTTGGACCTTTTATGGCAGATATCGGTGCACAGACTCCCTTTTTCTATATTTTCAGAGAAAGAGAATTGATATATGATCTATTCGAAGCCGCCACAGGTATGCGAATGATGCATAATTATTTCCGTATCGGAGGAGTAGCTGCTGATCTACCTTATGGATGGATAGATAAATGTTTGGATTTCTGCGATTATTCTTTAACAGGAGTTGTTGAATATCAAAAACTTATTACGTGGAATCCCATTTTTTTGGAACGAGTTGAAGGAGTGGGCATTATTGGTGGAGAAGAAGCTGTAAATTGGGGTTTATCAGGACCGATGTTACGAGCTTCTGGAATCCAATGGGATCTTCGTAAAGTTGATCATTATGAGTGTTACAATGAATTCGATTGGGAAGTCCAATGGCAAAAAGAAGGAGATTCATTAGCTCGTTATTTAGTACGAATTGGTGAAATGAAGGAATCCATAAAAATTATTCAACAGGCTCTAGAAGGAATTCCTGGAGGACCTTATGAAAATTTAGAAGTACGACGCTTTGATAGAGCAAAGAATTCCGAATGGAATGATTTTGAATATAGATTTATTAGTAAAAAACCTTCACCCAATTTGGAATTGTCGAAACAAGAACTTTATGTGAGAGTGGAAGCCCCAAAAGGAGAATTGGGAATTTATTTGATAGGAGATAATAGCGTTTTCCCCTGGAGATGGAAAATTCGTCCACCCGGTTTTATCAATTTGCAAATTCTTCCTCAGCTAGTTAAAAGAATGAAATTGGCTGATATCATGACGATATTGGGTAGTATAGATATCATTATGGGAGAAGTTGATCGTTGAAATGATAATTGATACGACAGAAGTACAAACTATCAATTCTTTTTCTACATCGGAATTTTTAAAAGAAGTGTATGGACTAATATGGATTGTACCCATTTTGACCCTTATATTGGGAATCACAATAGGGGTACTAGTAATTGTGTGGTTAGAAAGAGAAATATCTGCAGCGATACAACAACGTATTGGGCCTGAATATGCTGGCCCGTTGGGAATTCTTCAAGCTATACTATAGCGGATGGGACTAAACTACTTTTTAAAGAGGACCTCCTCCCATCTCGAGGAGATATTCGTTTGTTTAGTGTGGGACCGTCTATAGCGGTTATATCAATTCTACTAAGTTATTTAGTAATTCCTTTTGGGTATCGTCTTGTTTTAGCCGATCTCAGTATAGGTGTTTTTTTATGGATCGCCATTTCCAGTATTGCTCCTATTGGGCTTCTTATGTCAGGATATGGATCGAATAATAAATATTCCTTTTTAGGTGGTCTACGAGCTGCTGCTCAATCTATTAGTTATGAAATACCATTAACTCTATGTGTGTTATCAATATCTCTACGTGTGATTCGTTGGAATATGAACTTTGAACCTCTCTTCTATAAATAAAAGAAAAAAGAAAGAGGTTCAATGTATTGAATAGATGTTTTCATTTTTTTTTTATTCAGCATTCGGGTTGATGAGTTAAACCAGATAGTTATATGAGTGAAACTAAACAGCTTATAAATTTGTAGTAAGAAGAAAAAATCTCATTCCCTATGTACAAGAATAAAGTTGAAGTAAACATAAGCAGTGTAAACTGCTTACCCCAAGATTAAGTAAGATTTTTTGATTAGTCATCATATCTTGAAGCGGGCGCAAACAAAAGATCAACTGTATGGAGTTTCTACTACTGTCTCGTATGTATTACTATACCGGGGATCAATCAAAAGTCAGTGGACGGTTAGGAACACCAAGGTACACAAAACAAAGGATTAGTAATGGAGATAGTGTAAGGTATCAAAAAAGAGGTATTTCTTCATAAAACGAATCATAATAAGGACTTTAAATTGGTAGAAATGATCAAGTAGTACTTCCCTACGATTCCGATCTAGAGTATGCTCCTATTCACTGGTTAAAGAAATGACTATCAAGAACGAATTAATCCTTTATTTTTTTTTTTTTAAGTATCCTCCTCTGAGACAGAAGAACAGGAAAAAAGAAATGGAATGCAGTAATTGAATGAATAATAAAAAAAGGGGATCCTTATTTATTCTTTTCTCTATCCATATTCATACATATCGAATTCTTATCACGATTCATGAACTAATCACTAATTCTTTTTATTTTGTATTGATTGATATAAGGAGTATTTTATTGAAATAATAAGTTATTACCGAACAAAGAGAAATTCTTATTGTAAAGGATGAGATCAATTCGGAAGCACTTTTTTTCTTATTCTAGCAGACAGAATTCCATTGGTCTAATTTGGGACTTTCCGATGTATCTTTATTCTATCTACCCAAAGATGGCGATAATACCGAACCCGTCCTTACATTTTTTTTGTGGCCATCGAGGAGCCGTATGAAGCTGAGGTCTCACGTACGGTTTTGAAATAGCGATGGGAACAGTGATGTTATTATCGACTATGATTATCTAACAGTTCAAGTACAGTTGATATAGTTGAAACACAGTCAAAATATGGTTTTTGGGGGTGGAATCTGTGGCGCCAGCCTATAGGATTTATTGTTTTTCTAATTTCTTCTCTAGCCGAATGTGAGAGATTGCCCTTTTGATTTACCAGAAGCGGAGGAGGAATTAGTAGCAGGTTATCAAACCGAGTATTCGGGTATCAAATACGGTTTATTTTATCTTGCTTCTTACCTAAATTTTTTAGTTTCTTCATTATTTGTAACAGTTCTTTACTTAGGTGGGTGGAATTTATCTATTCCGTATATATCCATTCCTGAGCTTTTCAGAATAAATAAAATCGCTGGCATTTTTGGAATGACAATGGGTATCCTTATTACATTAACTAAAGCTTATTTGTTTCTCTTCATTTCTATCACAACAAGATGGACTTTACCTAGGATGAGAATGGACCAGTTATTAAATCTTGGATGGAAATTTCTTTTACCTATTTCTCTAGGTAATCTGTTATTAACAACTTCTTCCCAACTTGTTTCATTATAAATAACAGAATATGATAACACTATTTTAGATTCATAATCTCTATCAAACAAGAGAAAGAAACGTCAATTTTTTCATGTATATCTACAATATGTTCCCTATGGTAATTGGGTTCATGAATTATGGTCAACAAACAATACGAGCTGCAAGGTACATTGGTCAAAGTTTCATAATTACCTTATCCCACACAAATCGTTTACCTGTAACTATTCAATATCCTTATGAAAAATCGATCATATCAGAGCGTTTCCGGGGTCGAATCCACTTTGAATTTGATAAATGTATTGCTTGTGAAGTATGTGTTCGTGTATGCCCGATAGATCTACCCGTTGTTGATTGGAGATTTGAAAGAGATATTAAAAAGAAACAATTACTTAATTATAGTATAGATTTCGGGGTTTGTATATTTTGTGGTAACTGTGTCGAGTATTGTCCAACAAATTGTTTATCAATGACTGAAGAATATGAACTTTCCACTTATGATCGTCACGAATTGAATTATAATCAAATTGCTTTGGGTCGATTACCAATCTCAATAATTGGAGATTACACAATTCAAACAGTTATGAATTCGACTCAAATAAAAATAGACAAAGATAAACCCTTTGATTCAAGAACAATTACCGATTACTAAGATTTTGTTTTGATATAAAGGATCCAAGCTTTTTATTTTGGGTAGTCAGTAACTACAAATAAAAACGAATAACTATTGATTGTTGAGAATCACTGTTTGATTTAAACTGAGAATATATTTTTCATGATGATTTCGAAATAGCAAATTTCAACTACATATTCCAACTACTCTTTTCTTTTTTTTTTTCTTTCGGATAAATATAAATAAAGTAGGATTGGCCCGATAATTTTATCTATATCTACATTAATCCATATTCAAATTCAATTCAATTATAAATGTATCATATACAATATTATATACAAGAAAAAAATAGGGTAACCCCTTTTCCTTTCCTGGACCATTTATTTAGTAAAGTTAAAGTAAGGTCATGAAATAGTTAAAGTTTTTTATTTTGTATTTTATACATAATGGATTTACCTGGACCAATACATGATATTCTTGTTGTATTTCTGGGGTCAATTCTTGTATTAGGGGGTCTGGGGGTAGTATTATTTACCAATCCAATTTATTCTGCCTTTTCGTTGGGATTGGTTCTTGTTTGTATATCCTTATTCTATATTTCATCGAACTCCTATTTTGTAGCTGCCGCACAGCTCCTTATTTATGTGGGAGCCATAAATGTCTTGATCATATTTGCTGTAATGTTCATAAATGGTTCAGAATATTCCAATAATTCCTATTTTTGGACCATTGGAGATGGGGTCACTTCGATGGTTTGTACAACTATTCTTTTTTCACTAATTACTACTATCCCAGATACGTCATGGTACGGAATTATTTGGACTGCAAGATCAAACCAGATTATGGAACAGGACCTAATAAATAACGTTCAACAAATTGGGATTCATTTATCAACAGATTTTTATCTTCCGTTTGAACTCATTTCTATAATTCTTTTAGTTTCCTTGATAGGTGCAATTACTATGGCTCGACAATAAGCAATAAAAATACTTAACTTAATAATAATTCCCAATTCTTAGAATTCTAACTAAATTCTAAATAAATAAATAGAAATTTTTAGTTAAATCTATCTACCGTCAATATCTTCTTTTGTTGTGTAGTCAATATCTTCTTTTGTTGTGTAATTGTTCTATTCTAATCAATTGAATCGGTTGAATTGTTGTTCATATTGAAATGAATCGAGATTGATAAGGAGTTAGTCAATGATGTTTGAGCATGTCCTTTTTTTGAGTGTTTATTTATTTTCTATCGGTATCTATGGATTGATCACAAGTCGAAACATGGTTAGAGCGCTTATGTGTCTTGAGCTTATACTAAATTCGGTTAATATCAATCTTGTAACATTTTCTGATATATTTGATAGTCGCCAATTAAAAGGAGACATTTTCTCAATCTTTGTTATAGCCATTGCAGCTGCTGAAGCAGCTATTGGACTTGCTATTGTTTCGTCGATCCATCGTAACAGAAAATCAACTCGTATTAATCAATCGAATTTGTTGAATAATTAGTGATAATTATCATAGATAATTTAAATAAAGACACATAAAAATATTTAATAGAATTGAAATACTATTTTTTATTGAATTTGAATGCAATTCGATTTTATTGAATTGCATTTTTATATTTATATTGAAATAATGATGACCAATTTGTTGGCCAATTAATTTTAATTCGCATGTGCAACTCGTATCAGCATAATTGTTGAAACGAAAATCAAAGTCTCTTGACCTTTTCTCATAAACAGATTGATTTAAGAAATATATTGATTGTTTTTAATAAACCACTGCTTCGTCTGGTGTCTACAATATTACAATATATAATATATGATTCATTTACTACTAATTTGATTTGACCAGATCGAAAATCTTTTATGTTCAAAACTGGAATTTATAGATCCAATGTCACATTCAGTAAAAATTTATGATACATGTATAGGGTGTACTCAATGTGTACGAGCTTGCCCCACAGATGTATTGGAAATGATACCTTGGGACGGATGTAAAGCCAAGCAAATAGCTTCCGCGCCAAGAACCGAGGACTGTGTAGGTTGTAAGAGATGTGAATCCGCCTGCCCAACAGATTTTTTGAGTGTCCGTGTTTATTTAGGGCCTGAAACAACTCGCAGCATGGCTCTATCTTATTGATACGTTACAAAAAACTCCACTTGAATCATTTGTGATTCCTCTTTACCGACAAAAGCCCGTGCTCGACAAAATATATTATTTTGAGGACGGGCTTTTCTGGTCAAAACGTATCTTGTCTTTATCACGAGTTATTTTCCTTGGTTAACAATACTTGTTGTTTTACCGATATTCGCGGGTTCTTCAATTTTCTTTTTCCCTCATAGAGGGAATAAGATATTTAGGTGGTACACTATATGTATATGCTTCTTAGAACTCCTTCTAACGACTTATGCATTCTGTTATCATTTCCAATTGGATGATCCATTAATGCAATTGAAGGAAGATTATAAATGGATAGATGTTTTTGATTTCCACTGGAGACTAGGAATCGATGGACTTTCCATAGGACCCATTTTACTGACAGGATTTATCACTACTTTAGCAACTTTAGCAGCTTGGCCAATTACTCGAAATTCGCGGTTGTTCTATTTCCTGATGCTAGCAATGTACAGCGGTCAAATAGGATTATTTTCTTCTCGAGACCTTTTACTTTTTTTCATCATGTGGGAGTTAGAATTAATTCCTGTTTACTTACTTTTATCCATGTGGGGGGGAAAGAAACGTCTCTACTCGGCTACAAAGTTTATTTTGTACACTGCAGGGGGTTCTATTTTTTTCTTAATAGGAGTTCTAGGTATGGGTTTATATGGTTCCAATGAACCAACATTAGATTTTGAAAGATTAATTAATCAATCATCAATCATATCCTGTGGCATTGGAAATAATATTCTATTTTGGCTTCCTTATTGCTTATGCTGTCAAATTGCCGATTATACCCCTACATACATGGTTACCTGATACCCATGGAGAAGCACATTACAGTACATGTATGCTTTTAGCTGGAATCCTATTAAAAATGGGCGCATATGGATTGATTCGAATCAATATGGAATTATTATACCCCACGCTCATTCTATATTTTCTCCCTGGTTGGTGATAATAGGAACAATGCAAATAATCTATGCAGCTTCAACTTCTCTTGGTCAACGTAATTTAAAAAAGAGAATAGCCTATTCCTCTGTATCTCACATGGGTTTCACAATTATAGGAATTGGTTCTATAACCGACATGGGACTCAATGGAGCTATTTTACAAATGCTCTCTCATGGATTTATTGGTGCTGTCGGAATAAGTAGAAGTCCAAATCCTATTGACATAGTAACTGGAAGTGGAAGAAAAGGTATTATCCACGCATATTGATATGTATGTTCCATAAGAAAAGAAACTCTTTTTTCTTATAATTGCAAATTGTTCTCGATTCACCAATTCTTATCTTTTTTATCCTTTTAGAAAGGAACAATAATAAAAGAAATCAACAAAAAAAAAGTCAAATATTGGGATTCTTAATTATTCTGATTTTTTCTCAGATATTTGAAATATTCCAAAATTGACAATAGGTTGGTCAAAAAATATGACCAAATAACTATGTACAAATAACTATGTAAAGGTAAAGGCGATTACCTAGTAGTTATTTTAACTAAGAAAAGATTAAAGGAATATGAGATTTTATAATAATTTTCTTACTACTATTATTTATTAGATTTTGATATTTTTTTGGTGATTAATAAACATATTACATATACTATAATAGTATATGTAATATATTATATAGTATAGTAAATATAGTAAGGAAAAAGAGTTAGACCAAAAAAAGAGTACTTTTTTTATTCAAATATGGATCATAGTATCTATATTCGGTATCTATATTCGAAAAAAAAAATACCTAGGTTTTCTAGTTCATTTTGGGAGTGGAGTAATTACCTAACTTGTTGTGTAACTGATTGATTGGATTGAAATCCAATAAAGAAAACTTATGTTTATCGGAAATCTTATGATACTCCTTACTTCGTATATAACTGAAATAAAAGATTACTTAGGTTACCTAAGTAATGGAATGTCTTGTTTAACGGATTAAGTACTAGTTCTAATTTAGTTCTAATTGGAATTTGAATTATGGACATAGCACTCTGGACTTAATCAATTTTCATTTTCCCTTATTTTCTTCTATTTTTTTTTCCCTCATGTCATTTATATATGTGATGTGTGATGCGCGCGCATACATATATGTGATATATATATCACATATACATGTATATATAAATATATTTGTATTATATATATTTGTATGTTTATTATATATATTTATATGTTAAAGTAAAAAAACAATGTATATTTTAAAGAGTATATTAAAAAAATTATCCACATACACGAAATAAGTATAGATAATAACTAAAAAGAACGATCTATTTTGAAGAATACATGTCTTTCACATACAACGATAAAAAGAGGAACCCCCTTTTTTTGAATGGCAGTTCCAAAAAAACGTACTTCTATGTCAAAAAAACGTATTCGTAGAAATATTTGGAAGAAAAAAGGATATTTAGCTGCAGTAAAAGCTTTTTCTTTAGCGAAATCGGTTTCCACCGGGCATTCAAAAAGTTTTTTTGTGCGACCAAACAAATAATAAAGTCTTAGAATAATCTCAATTGATATAGCCTAAACAACCTCAAATTTTGTAAGATGAATGTTAACTAATGTATTTTTCTGTATTGAATTTCTCAATATTAGTTAGAACTCACTGCTGTGATATATAGAATAAGAGTTTTTTGTATATTGGGTTCTTTGTATATTGGGTTCTAAGTATTATTTTTTTTTCCCTATCACAATTGTACTTTTCTATTGTGAAAAGTACAATTGTGATAGAGATTGAAACTCTTTTTTTTGTTATATGCCTATAACAAAACTTAATTGGTTTTGTAAATGGTATTATAAATTATAAATTATATGCGCAATAAAGAATATTAATACTTTAATTTAAATATACTAAGGTATCGAAATCATTAGGAAAATAACAAATTCTTTGTATTTAATGATAAAATTGTGATAGATATGAAATCCTCGTTATTTGATTTTGTTCATTGAAAAAAAAACTCAATCTTTTTCATTTGAATCCATGAAATCGTATAAATAAAAAACAAATCAGAAAAAAATAGAGAAAAAAGACAATTCTTAGTTTTATACCTCAACTGAGAAAAAACTATTGAGTTCCAACTGTTTGGAGAGAACTTAGTTTCTAGTACGTGAAAGTTGATTGTTAAAAAACCCACGACGATACTACCTAAGTAGGTATTTTATTGAAAATTCAAATATTTAAACCACAAACCAGTCTTTATTCATCGATTCTAATTAATGAACTATATTGAATCCTTGAATCTCGACGATTCAACATGAATTGACTATTATTATTTCAAGTAAGCCGCCATGGTGAAATCGGTAGACACGCTGCTCTTAGGAAGCAGTGCTAAAGCATCTCGGTTCGAGTCCGAGTGGCGGCATCTTCTAAAAGAGATACAATAGATCCTAAAATGTATTCAATTCCCGATTTCCAATTCTGTAATGGGATCTCTTTTATGATATTTGCGACTTTAGAACATATATTAACTCATATCTCTTTTTCGATCATTTCAATTGTGATTACGATTCATTTGATGACCTTATTAGTCCACAAAATTGTAGGATTACGTGATTCGTCAGAAAAAGGGATGATAGCTACTTTTTTCTCTATAACAGGATTATTAGTTTCTCGTTGGATTTCTTCGGGACATTTTCCATTAAGTAATTTATACGAGTCATTAATCTTCCTTTCGTGTAGTTTCTTCATTATTCATATGATTCCCAAGATATGTAACCTTAAAAATGATTTAAGCACAATAATTGCACCAAGTACCATTTTTACTCAAGGCTTTGCCATGTCGGGTCTTTCAACTGAAATGCATCAATCTGCAATATTAGTACCTGCTCTACAATCTCAGTGGTTAATGATGCACGTAAGTATGATGTTATTGAGCTATGCAGCTCTTTTATGCGGATCATTATTATCAGTCGCTCTTCTAGTCATTACATTTCGAAAAAACATCGATATTTTTTGTAAAAGCAATAATTTCTTAATTAAGTCATTTTTCTTTGGTGAGATTGAATATTTGAATGAAAAAAGAAGTGTTTTTAAAAACACTTCTTTTCCTTCATTTCGAAATTATTACAAATATCAATTAACTGAGCGTTTGGATTATTGGAGTTATCGTGTCATTAGTCTAGGGTTTACCTTTTTAACCATAGGTATTCTTTGTGGAGCAGTATGGGCTAATGAGGCATGGGGATCCTATTGGAATTGGGACCCCAAGGAAACTTGGGCATTTATTACTTGGACCATATTCGCGATTTATTTACATACTAGAACAAATATAAATTGGAAAGGTACGAATTCGGCACTTATAGCTTCTATAGGATTTCTTATAATTTGGATATGCTATTTTGGGATCAATCTATTAGGAATAGGTCTACATAGTTATGGTTCATTCACATAAACATCTAATTGAATAAACTACATGAAGAATACATAAGATAAAAATATCATCCCATATATAACGAAAGTTTGTTTTTATGAGTTTTTGAGAACCGTTTGAATCAAGGAATCATTCAAATTTAAATGGTTCTCAAAAACTCGAGATGTATCTAATTACAATTCTTATTCATTTTATTTCTTTTTTCATTATACAGTACAGCAAACGATTTTCAAAATATTAAATTCAAAGAATTATAAGACTTTCCTTCCGTCTCATTAATGAAACACTATCTATGATAATAATTGGATAGGATAGCGTGTACCTTGTCAACTGATAACGAGAGAACGAAATCGGGATAAATACCAATACCTATTACGGGTAGAAAGATACAGATTGAAAGAAATAGTTCTCGTGGTCCAGAATCCCAAAAATTCGAGTTTGGAATATTAAATAGCTTGTATCCATAAAACATCTGACGTAACATAGATAATAAATAAATAGGAGTTAATATCATTCCAATTGCCATTACTAAAGTAATTAGCATTTTTGGCATTAAAAGATATTTTGTACTAGTAATTAGTCCAAAGAATACTACAAATTCCGCAACAAAACCACTCATTCCTGGCAATGCAAGAGAAGCCATCGAGAAGCTACTGAACATGGTAAATATTTTTGGCATTGGGATAGATATCCCTCCCATTTCTTCGAGATAAACAAGACGTGTTCTATCACAACTCGTTCCCGCC